ATAAAAATTGTTTGTTCTTGCATATCCTTACTGGTTTTCCAAATTAATCCTGCGGATACATATAATTCAGAAGAATATGTGAGTGATTCATATACAGCATCCCTTTCTTTTATCAACGGTTCCGGTTCCACCAATTGATATGTTTCCACAAATAATTGAAATTCAATTTCTTGATCTGTATCTTCAATTTTTGGAAACTTATAAAGTTCTTCTGTTAAGCCCCGATCCATGAACCTACAAAATCCTTCAAATTGTATCTGATTCAACCCAGGTATTGTAGACATTTCCCCATTTTCATCCCCGAGCATTTTGAATTTCCCATTTCTCAAAAGAATCCCATTCTTTTCTCATTCTTCATCGAATCATATGAATCGATCTAATAATGATGGAATTGAATTTCTATTCTGTTTACTGAATCACATGAAATTTTATCTAACTCCATATACCATATAATATATATGCAATGTATGAAATATGAAATGCGTATGAACGGAAGAAGAAAAACTCTACTCAAATTTGAATTTATATTTATAACAAACAGATACAGAAAAGAATTGATAAATGCCATTTAGCCTTATGGAGTTTTGTTTTGTATAGAATATCAAAAATAATAATAATAATTCAATTTCTACCATTATTATGATATTACATATTCCAATCCGATTGAATACCAGAAAAATGAAATGAATTCCTGATTTGAGCTGTTCGTTGAGATAAAGACAAAATAATCCTAAAATATATATAGGGAGAGAGTTGATTTTTCTAGCACTTACTTTTTTCATAGATTCCATTGTTCAAAAAATGATTCGCAGAGAAGAGAGATGTTTTTACCCACTTTTTAGTTTTTTATTTTTTAGTAGAATATTTAGAATATGATTGAAGTGTGTACGAAAAGAGGGCTTGTATTTATTAAACTAAACATGTGCAGATATAGCATTTCTATTTATATATGTCTTTCCTCTTTTCTTTTTATTCCATTATAGCGATCTAGTGGAGACAACACATGGCGTGCTCTATCAAAAATTCTATTTTTTCTTTAATTTGAATCTATTCAATGAAAAATTGAAACACGATAATTTCTTGCTGATTCCCTATGGACATCATATTTAGATAGATAAAATACCTCATTAGCTAACTATAGCTGTGTAACAACTTATGTTCTGGGGTTTACATAGACTCATAATTGCTGTTATATTATTATATTATAATATAATTGAAATTAAGAAAGTTTTTTTTATTGAAAAAAAAAAAAGAAATACTGATTAGTTATGTATCCATTTTGATTTTCTTATACCATTAGAAAAAGACAAGTGAAGAAGAATCGTCCATAAATTTGCAGTCAATAGTTAATAGTTAATGGTTCCAATTTATTTGTCCTGAATTTTGACTTTTGGAAATGAGAATCCACATTTTCTTTTTCAATACAAAAGAAAAAAGAAAGGGAAAGTTTTTAGATATTGTGTGTCTTGAGATACTATAACCAATTGAAGGTATGGATCCAATCTAAAAATAAAAAGGGGAGACTCTCATTTTTTGTTTGTAGCCTTTTGGCGACATGGCCGAGCGGTAAGGCGGGGGACTGCAAATCCCTTATTCCCCAGTTCAAATCCGGGTGTCGCCTGATCAACAAAAAACTCGAAATCCTATATTCTGTTTTGCTGATATAACTCGACAAATTTTCTCCAGCAAAAACAAGTGTAAGAAAAGGACTCTTGATACTTTCTTGATTATAAACTTCCGAAGGGTTTATTTTCTAAAGTGTTGTAAATCCTTACGTCTAGCATTCAAGGAAAAACTAGAGTAGTGGAAGGGAAGCAGTCAATCTTGATATGGTAGCCCCTCCATTATTAGGGGAGGGGCTACTAGCGGAGTCTTGAATTAGATTGGATAACGGGAGTGTCTAATTAACTAATGAATGGTTGTAGAAGGGTTGGAAGATACTTTGTATACAGACTGATGAAAGTCTCTGAGTGTTCAGGCATCCAATTAAATTAATATTAGATTGGATGGAGAATTGGCTTTTACTTAATGAGGGACACCAACAGAAAGAAGAAGTCTTATTATTGCTACATGTGAGTAACATTCGTTTGATACTTCCAAAAGTGTTACGGCGTATTTTGCTTGTGCTTAATGGTTCTCGATTTTACTAAAAATCCTATAAGAACTTGTTATAAGTGGATTTATTGAAGTGTTTCATCAACGGTGGTGTGTCAGAATTCCCTTTTCTTTTTGACTCTGCGCCGGTAATTCCACTATTATTAGTGAACAATAATGGAAAAATTCCTTCATATTTGTTTCATATTCATAGAGATAGGGGACATAATACACATGGATATAGTAAGTCTTGCTTGGGCTGCTTTAATGGTAGTCTTTACATTTTCCCTTTCACTCGTAGTATGGGGAAGAAGTGGACTCTAGGGGTACTCCTAATTGGGTTGAGGAATCAAACCGTATCAATTGTTTTCTAGATCGTTTTGCAAAGCCTTTTTTTTTTTAACTATTTTATTAGTCTTCATTTCGAAATTCTTGGATTCTAGAGAACTCTTTGGATCATCTGTCAACTGCTCAATGAATTACTTCTTTGGAATGTTAAAAAAAAAGATTACTTGGTTTTCTTTTTTTTTTTTATTAAATTAGGCCTATTCCATTCCATTTTTCCTTCATTTCTGATTATTTGCAATATGAATCTCGGTATCCATCAAAAGAATCAAATCCATGAAATGAAAGAATTAGAAAATGGTAAGACTTGTCTTTCAATTATTTCAGATTGATTGAAATGAACACAAATAAAATAGATCAAGTGAAGAAATAAAATTGAGATACTATGTACATTACATATATTTAATTGATATCGACATGTAGGAAGATACATATTGTAGATTCATCTATATTAAGCTTGTATCTTTATACATTACAATCTTGTATCTTTATACATTACAATAATAGATATAGATAGTATGGTAGAAAGATTCATATTTTTTTTTCTACCATACTATCGAGTTTTATAGGATACTGCTGATTCTAGTCCATTCATTTTATTTAAGACGTGAAATTGGAATCCTTTTTCTCTTAAATCCTTGATAAAAAGTCAAGTTTCATTCAAATTAATCACTTTGACTGACAGTTTTTACGTATATTATAAGTAAAAAAGCGGTAGGAACTAGAATGAACAGCGCTGTAGCAATAAATGCGAGAATATTTACTTCCATAATTTCATTGTTTTTTTTACTTCGCAATAACTCGGGATTTAATCCCATAGAGATGAGAAATTGGTCGCTTGTAAATTCAATGCGATGACTTACATTTCAATGACATCGAATCGGATCAATATCATGAATAACAATATCTAAGCTATCAAATCGATTCACCGTCGAGAATTGAATAGTATAACATAGGAAGATCTTTTATCCACACCGAATACAAAATCGGATTCCTGGTCCAATCAAAAGAATTCCTTTCCTTTATTTATATATATTCTTTTCCACTCTTTCTTTTCGATAATCTACCGCCTTCCTTGTACAATCATCTGATGATGTATCATCTGACTGCTTTTCCACTTTCACCGTTTACAAATAGTTTACAAATAAACCCCAACAAAAAAAATAGAAAGGAAAAAATAAATACAAAAAGGATATCGTTGGGAATGAAATGTATCCCCTTTCACAGAAAAGGGAGGGATCAATTGATGTATTTTTTTTTATTGTATCCGTCGGTCGGGACTGACGGGGCTCGAACCCGCAGCTTCCGCCTTGACAGGGCGGTGCTCTGACCAATTGAACTACAATCCCAGGGAAATAAAGAAAGCATAGATATTCTTATGATTTCATTCAAGCCATTTTCTATTTAGATTTTAGATTCGAGTCGCCGTGTTGTAACAAAAAAAAGGCGTGAGTGATATATTGATATCCATACGGGTATGCGCTTTAGTGAGAGCGACGCGGATTACTAGTTACTAGTAATCCTTTCGTTATTGCCAAATAAATCGATCGATAATCAATTTTAAAATGAAAAAAAGAGTCTTTTTTGTTTCCTTTACTCTTTCTTTTCATTAAATTATGATCCTGATATGAATCTAGATCGTTATCAAGGTCAGAATTTATGGGAACAAATAAATAGAACAAATAAAAAACAAATAGCGGTAGGGATGGATATATCAGAAAATTGGACTTTTTTTATTCTTCCCTAATTTTTTTGTTTGGCTTTTCTGGAAAACAAAATACAAAAAAATGGGTATTTTATGGTATGGCGGATCAGCGAATTATTGGGCCGAGCTGGATTTGAACCAGCGTAGACATATTGCCAACGAATTTACAGTCCGTCCCCATTAACCGCTCGGGCATCGACCCAGGAAGAATCAATTCTAGGTTTATTGATAATCCATGATCAACTTCCTTTCGTAGTACCCTACCCCCAGGGGAAGTCGAATCCCCGCTGCCTCCTTGAAAGAGAGATGTCCTGAACCGCTAGACGATGGGGGCATATTTGCCTGCCCGCGATCATACTATGCTCATAGTATGAGCAGTTTTTTGAAATTGTCAATATAATGGAATGATATGACTAGATCCGAGAACTTTTTCCATCTTTTATGATTTTCCATTTTTGATTCATGATTTATACTCAGTAAATCATTCATTTTAATCGCCACTCTATTCTATATAGAAATGAATTAGATAAATTCAATCTATTATATAAATCGATATTCTAAAAAGAAACTAGATTATAATACAAAGTATAAGATCCTTTGGGGAAGTGATTGATCTGACATAAACATAAAAAAGAGAGTGAAACTTCATTTCTTCCACTTTCATTCATTGATTCACTCATTATTAAGACGAGACAGGCGTATTTCTATCTCAGTAAATTAACAATAAAGTAAATCTGGAATTTTGGGAGGAGGTAGCAAGAAGGAAAATTATGTGTGTTTTTTTTTTAAATTGGGTTCGGTGGACAAAGCAAATCTCTTCATCACATGTTTCGATAAAATAGATTGGATCTATGTC